AATGATTGAAGTTTTTCTATTTGGAATCGTCTTAGGTCTAATTCCTATTACTTTGGCTGGATTATTCGTAACTGCATATTTACAATACAGACGCGGTGATCAGTTGGACCTTTGATTGAGTAACATCTTTTTTTTTGATTGACCTCCTCCTTAATCTGCAGGGGGTCAAATTCAGGTTGCAGTTCAAGTTAGTGAAGTTGTTTTATTGTGATTCGACATTACAAGAACAGAATCACGCTCTGTAGGATTTGAACCTACGACATCGGGTTTTGGAGACCCACGTTCTACCGAACTGAACTAAGAGCGCTTTCTTATGACAGCAGATACGACTGTCAAGAAAAGGATTCTTTTTGTACCCCCAATACATTTTGCATGCATTGCATATAGTATCATAAAATAAAAGATTATGTCCAATTTTCATCGATCTCAATTGACCCCTCGTTACTGGCCATAGGAAAAATAATAGGTAGGGATGACAGGATTTGAACCCGTGACATTTTGTACCCAAAACAAACGCGCTACCAAGCTGCGCTACATCCCTTTTAATTGTTGTACAGTGTCATTGTAGAGAATCCCTGTTTTGTTTTCCACATCGTTATTTACTCTACCTATATACAATTTCTCTTGCCATTTCTTCTTTTTGGTCTCATATCTAATATAATAAAAGAATTATATACATATGAAACCTAACGTATAAAAGAATTAATATTTATCGGTAATGCTCAGGAAGAGGGGGTCATCTTTTTCTGTTTTAGGTACAAGTGGATCTCATCTACCGGATCATTGTACATATCCATTTTAGTTAGGGATTCCGCGTACAAATACAAGTGATCTTTAACTACATATGCATCTGATCATATATGTATTCCAATAAAGAAGGAGGATTTTCAATGCGAGATATAAAAACATATCTCTCCGTGGCACCTGTGCTAACTACTCTATGGTTTGGGTCTTTAGCAGGTCTATTGATAGAGATCAATCGTTTATTCCCAGATGCGTTGGTATTCCCCTTTTTTTCATTCTAGTTATTGATATGGGAATGGATGAATGAAGAAGATTAGAGATACAATAAATTCTCTGTGACCAACCCCCCCTTTTTTTTTTCAGTTCTTTAGGATAGGAAGGAAAGAGAAAGAATAAAAGTGGATTGAACCTCAGTCAAACTCGGGTTCAGGATAGAATTAATAGAGGTAGAACAGAAATAGAAATGGGGGTCTAGGGCAGGCTGTTCGAGATCATATAAGATAGTAAATGAAATGCTGGGATTAGGAATAATGAATAGTTAGAAATAATTGTATTACTTATGATTTTATTACTTTATTGATTGCAACGAAATCTTTCATAATTGGATTTCGAGTTAGCAACCTATTTTCTATTTATTTTTCGTTCCTTTCTTCTTCTTCGGTTCGGATCGAAAATAGAAGAATTGAGTGAATCCAAAGGAGGTTCATGGCCAAGGGTAAAGATGTCAGAGGAATAGTTATTTTGCAATGTACCAGTTGTGTCCGAAATGATTTCAATAAAGAATCGCGAGGCACTTCCAGATATATTACTCAAAAGAATCGACACAATACACCTAGTCGATTGGAATTGAGAAAATTCTGTCCTTATTGTTACAAGCATACGATTCATGGGGAGATAAAGAAATAGATCGAACGGAACACGTGTACCATCCTTCCAAGGAACAGGAAGAAATTATATATATATAAACAAATCAAGTCCTATTTCGGTCGGATCCGAAATGAATGAAGAAATGGGATTTTAGAGATAAGGAATAAACCATGGATAAATCCAAGCGACTCTTTCGTAAATCCAAGCGATCTTTTCGTAGGCGTTTGCCCCCAATTGGATCGGGGGATCGAATTGATTATAGAAACATGAGTTTAATTAGTCAATTTATTAGTGAACAGGGAAAAATATTATCTAGACGAGTGAATAGATTGACCTTGAAACAACAACGATTAATTACTATTGCTATAAAACAAGCTCGTATTTTATCTTCGTTACCTTTTCTTAATAATGAGAAACAATTTGAGAAAACCGAGTCGATCCCTAGAACTACTGGTACTAGAACCAGAAATAAATAGGCCTACTCCTCAATTGAATCAAAACAACTCTAATTGGAATTCAAAATCAGATTGATTGATGTTTTGTTCGAAAAAGCCGAGAGATTTGATTGTTGCGTCGTAATAGAATAAAAAAAAGAATGGGAGAAGAAGAAATCTTTTTTTTTTTGAAACGTGTTCGTTCATTCCTACTACTTATCTTATCATATTAATTTCTACTCTACCCTCCCGGAGGTCATTCTCCGGGGAACTCCGTTTAAATCATTCCGGCGAATTCCTTCCAATCTCCTTATTTGATAATCTCATTGGAAATCATGTAAAGACAATTCCTATTTGATATAGCTATTTGTGCAGGTATTTTACGATTAAGAAGCAACTGCCTCTTGTACAGATCATGTATTAATCGACTATAACTATAGGATACCCTATTCTCACGAGTTACTGCATTTATCCGAGTGATCCACAAACGACGAAAATCTCTCTTTCGCCTGCCTCTATCCCGATGAGTGGACACCAAAGCTCTCATTTTCTGTTGAGTAGTAGTTCGAGTAAGTCTTGAATGGGCCCCTCGAAAGGTTGATGCAAATAAACGAATTTTTGTTCGACGTCTCCGAGCTATATATCCTCGTCTAACTCTGGTCATTGAATCAAATTAAACTTTGATGAATAACTAATCGATTTCTTTTCTTTCAGTCATTCTTTTCCCCTCTCCTGGTTTATTAATAACAAAACGGATTCTTCCGATGTATAAAATAAAAATTCCAATGGCTTTTGCTACTATGACCTTCCCAACCACGATTTTTTATTTCTTCCAGGCATTTATTTCACCTCAAAATAAGAAATTTTACCGATATTTGGTATAAAATAGGTATAAAATAAATAGGTAGTAAATGTAAATGGATAAATAAATAAATAGTGGCTTCCATCGTTTCTATGGTTACTTCTTAAACGGTGAGGCCCTCTCTATACACCGGAGCCCCTTCCCTCATTTAATCAATGTTATTGGTAACTTGTACAGTTCACACTCTTTGGCTCTACCCATGAATTATCCAGTAATAGGTCTTTTCACAATGAGATCTATTCATACAGTGACGGCATTTAATTATGAAGGTTGGCTAGGTAGCTGACCCTGTTAGTCCGTTCTTGCAAGAGTAGGAGCATAATCTTTCTGCTTCTTAAATATCATTTCCCCCGCTTAATGGATAACCATTTGCTACCAATGGAGAATTGCTTTTCATCTCAAATCGAGGTGATTGGATTTGCACCAATGGAAACCATAAATTCCATACACAATAGAGGTATATGAGAGATCTTTATTTTTAGATAGTGAATGGAGTTCTTCCATTCTATCCCATTCATTGGTACTGGTCATTGAGACTGGAAAAATCGTCTCATTTGTTCTAGCTCATGATCTGAACGAGTCGCACATACACCCTAGTACATGTTCCTCGACGCTGAGGACATCCTCGAAGAGCTGGGGATTTCGTGACATTTCTGATTGGCTGTCTTGTGTTTCTAATAAGTTGTTTAATAGTTGGCATGCTGAATCGTATACAGAATGGGCTGGTTTAGATCGATCCTAACCGGATGATTATGAATTACTTCCATTTACTATTTTATTTTACCCGGGTAAGAAGATAAAAGATCAAATCACGGTTCATTCGAATTATGATTCGAAATGGAATCACGGATTTATGCGAAATCCCCGGTATTTTCGACCGCTACAAGATCAACAATGCCATGAGCTTGGGCTTCTGCTGCTGACATAAAAACATCTCTTTCCATGTCTTCGGATACAACCCATAAAGGATTGCCCGTTCTTTGTACATAAACCCTTGTGAGGATTTCGCGTAGTTTCAGTAGTTCTTCCGCTTCCAGGATAAATTCTCCTGTGGGTGCCTCATAAAAAGAACTAGCAGGTTGGTGGATCATAACCCTGATGATATAACATAATAAACGATTCCTCTATCTCGCATGATCGGTCGAAAGGAAGGGATAAAGAATAACAAACAAGAAGAAAAAGATAGAATTGAACAACCGTACAGGCATCTTTTGTGCATTGCATACGGCTCTGCAATGGAATTTCTTTTTCCCTTCCATCGAAGAAAGAGACAAATAGAATCCATCAGACCCAGATCGTTGAATGATCCATTTACCATCCTTCCTTTCGTAGGAGTCAAAAAATACTATGATGGTTCCGTTGCTTTATATATTTATCTCGTCTGAGATTCAGCAATCCCAAAGTTTCTTTTTGATCCGATCAAATAAGGAAAAAAGAATCTTTTTTTTTCATACTCTTTCATAACATAAATATCGGAAAGAGACTTCTGGTGTGGAAGCAAAAAGGTTTGTGACGCTGAAATGGAACCCCGATACATAAGATCAAATCGGAAATAACCTTTGTTTCATACTACTATCTCGATACATAATCTCATGTTATGAAAAAACGAGAATGGTTTGCTCATATCGAACTCGAAGTGCCATGCTATTATTACTTATTATTTATATTCCATATGGCGAAGGCATAGTCTTCTTTTTCTCTCAAATAAAAAACTCATTGGCGCCAAGCGTGAGGGAATGCTAGACGTTTGGTAATTTCTCCTCCGACCAGGATGAAAGATCCCATTGAAGCGGCTAATCCCATGCATATTGTATGCACATCTGGTGGCACAAATTGCATAGTATCATAAATAGATATTCCTGGTATTACCCATCCGCCGGGAGAGTTTATAAACAAATAAAGATCCCTGGTATCATCCTCTATGCTGAGATATACCATGAGACCAACAAGTTGATTCGAGATCTCGCTATCAACCTCTTGGCCTAAAAAAAGTAATCTTTCTCGATAAAGTCGGTTGATTAGGACAAAATTGTATCCTTTAGGAACCGTACACGCACCTTTGGATGCATACGGTTCAAAAAATAAAAATTGCGAAACAAAAAAAGAATCAATGTGTCGATTCCAGCCCTTTTCTCTTTTCGTAGCAGGGTTTTTCCTAACGAAGGGGCTTTTTCTTCCATTTTTCAAGAAACATGAGTTTTGACTTGACTTGCTTCCCTAGAATTCACTGAACTTATCGAACTAACCTCTCATTGATGTATTGTTTCATCGAGATCCAAATCACGATGTAATTTTCTTGTTCCTGAATGGGCCTCTTCAATTCTTTTAGGTTTATGCTCTACTCCGGGTAAAGATCTGCCCGAATTCTATTTGCACATATAGGACAAATAATCTCAGTACCACTTCTTTTTGCTACGACTTCTTTTTTTTTTTTCAATTCGTTTCATGTCTTCCGCCCAATATATGATGTATTCATCATATTACTCCATTGATTGGCAGTATGAGATCACTCATATGGTATAAAGGAAGCATTTATGATACGAGTGGTAATCATACATAGATTACCAATTTGGTATTTTCTGAACGGAGCCTGTATACTTCATTTTATTGGTCCAAGCCAACCATAAATTCTTCTAATTGATAATATGGATCCCCCAATAAATTGATCTAATTGCACTTCACGCTCCGAATTATTGATGGTTCAATCAATCTTTCTTGGGCGAAAGAGAGGATATCTCCATCGGGGGAGAGAACGGGGAAATCCCATATGACCCAATATGTCTGACAAGTCGCACTATACGTCAACCCAAACTGCATCTTCCTCTCCAGGACTCCGAAAAGGTACTTTTGGAACACCAATGGGCATTAAATTAAAGAAAAAGAGGTTAAGTACTATACTTCACTTTGATGTGGAAACGTAACAACGGGTTTATTGTCTTCATAATATTGCCGTTTATCGTATTTTATCCATAGATTCGAAGGTTCATGGAGGAAGACAAAATGAATAAAGAAAAATTCTTACGAATGGATCGTTTGAATGATGAACAAGTATCTATGCATTCGCTCACAAAAAATGGGACCAGCCCCCATTGCGTATTGGTACTTATTGGGTATAGAATAGATCTGCTTCTCTTTGTTCCTACGAACAGAATTGTTCAATTATTACCAACGGAACGGAATAAATATTAACCCTTGCTTCGGGATAATCCACTGAAAAGGTGAGGTCCATAGCATAGTCTTTTCCAATGCGATAAAGTTACATAGTGTCTATTTTTTCTTTGATAAAGGGGTATTTCCATGGGTTTACCTTGGTATCGTGTTCATACCGTCGTATTGAATGATCCCGGTCGGTTGCTTTCTGTCCATATAATGCATACAGCTCTAGTTTCTGGTTGGGCCGGTTCGATGGCTTTATACGAATTAGCAGTTTTTGATCCCTCTGATCCCGTTCTTGATCCAATGTGGAGACAAGGTATGTTCGTTATCCCTTTCATGACTCGTTTAGGAATAAACAATTCATGGGGTGGTTGGAGTATCACAGGAGGAACTATAACGAATCCGGGTATTTGGAGTTACGAAGGTGTGGCCGGGGCACATATTGTGTTTTCTGGCTTGTGCTTCTTAGCAGCTATCTGGCATTGGGTGTATTGGGACCTAGAAATATTCTGTGATGAACGTACGGGAAAACCCTCTTTGGATTTGCCCAAGATCTTTGGAATTCATTTATTTCTCTCAGGGGTGGCTTGCTTTGGGTTTGGCGCATTTCATGTAACAGGCTTGTATGGTCCTGGAATATGGGTGTCCGATCCTTATGGCCTAACCGGAAAAGTACAATCTGTAAATCCAGCGTGGGGCGCGGAAGGTTTTGATCCTTTTGTTCCGGGAGGAATAGCCTCTCATCATATTGCAGCGGGGACATTGGGCATATTAGCGGGTCTATTCCATCTTAGTGTCCGCCCGCCCCAACGTCTATACAAAGGATTACGTATGGGCAATATTGAAACGGTCCTTTCCAGTAGTATCGCTGCTGTCTTTTTTGCAGCTTTCGTTGTTGCTGGAACTATGTGGTATGGTTCAGCAACTACCCCGATCGAATTATTTGGTCCCACTCGTTATCAGTGGGATCAGGGATACTTCCAGCAAGAAATATATCGAAGGGTTGGTGCCGGGCTAGCCGAAAATCTGAGTTTGTCGGAAGCTTGGTCTAAAATTCCCGAAAAATTAGCTTTTTATGATTACATCGGTAATAATCCGGCGAAAGGGGGATTATTCAGAGCAGGCTCAATGGATAACGGGGATGGAATAGCTGTTGGATGGTTAGGACACCCCATCTTTAGAGATAAAGAAGGGCATGAGCTTTTTGTACGTCGTATGCCTACTTTTTTTGAAACATTTCCAGTAGTTTTGGTAGACGGAGACGGAATTGTGAGAGCCGATGTTCCTTTTAGAAGGGCAGAATCAAAGTATAGTGTCGAACAGGTAGGTGTAACTGTTGAGTTCTATGGTGGCGAACTCAATGGAGTCAGTTATAGTGATCCCGCTACTGTGAAAAAATATGCTAGACGTGCCCAATTGGGTGAAATTTTTGAATTAGATCGTGCTACTTTGAAATCCGATGGTGTTTTTCGTAGTAGCCCAAGAGGTTGGTTCACTTTTGGACATGCTACGTTTGCTTTGCTCTTCTTTTTCGGACACATTTGGCATGGCGCTAGAACCTTGTTCAGAGATGTTTTTGCTGGTATTGACCCAGATTTGGATGCTCAAGTGGAATTTGGGGCATTCCAAAAAATTGGAGATCCAACTACAAAGAGACAAGTAGTCTGATACAACATTGCTCTGGTATCTTTCGCCTCTATTTGATTTTTTTTTGATTTGACATAAGGGATTGGAGAAATCTTGATTTTCATCATCGCCTTTTCTTTGACTCTTGCCCTTTCTTTATCTGGGAAATGATCCCAAATGAATAGGTGTGGAAGCTATAATTGTAAACCACGATCGAATCTATGGAAGCATTGGTTTATACATTCCTGTTAGTCTCGACTTTAGGGATCATTTTTTTCGCTATCTTTTTTCGAGAACCGCCTAAGGTTCCGACTAAAAAGATGAAATGATTTTTCATTATCTCAATTGAAGTAATGAGCCCCCCAATATGGGAGGTTCATTATTTCAACTAGTCCCCGTGTTCCTCGAATGGATCTCTTAGTTGTTGAGAGGGTTGCCCAAAAGCGGTATATAAGGCGTACCCAGTAAAGCTTACAAGTGAACCAGATATGGAGATGGCGACTAGGGTTGCTGTTTCCATTATTAGATAATTTCAAGACCACGATCGATCTACGCTACGATAAGATCGTTTATTTACAACGAAATAGTATACAAAGTCAACAGATCTCAACCAATGCAATAGGATTTATGGCTACACAAACCGTTGAGGGTAGTTCTAGATCTGGGCCAAGACGAACTATTACAGGGGATTTATTGAAACCATTGAATTCGGAATATGGTAAAGTGGCTCCTGGATGGGGAACTACCCCCTTCATGGGTGTCGCAATGGCTCTATTTGCGATATTTCTATCTATTATTTTGGAGATTTATAATTCTTCCGTTTTACTGGATGGAATTTCAATGAGTTAGGTCCCATAAGAACCATGAAGTCCTAGCTTTTCAATCCAAAATGAATCACTTAGGACTCGGATTTCTAGGCCATTCTGGTAGTTCGACCGTGGAATTCCGTTGTTTCGGTATTTCCGGAATATGAGTGTGTGACTTGTTATAATTGATCCTATTGATAGTACAGAGAATAGGTCTGTCATCTCGATAGAGATGGTTCTACCTCGTCGGATATTCATTCTAGTATCTGGAGCACGGAATATATGGAATAGATCAAGAAATATTTGAACTATGATTCATACCTACTATTCAGACCTCGCGACCGGACTCCAACAAATTTTCAAACAACGAGATATTTCATAAATCGAACGATTTTTCTTCCTTCAGAATTATGCTTATTTTGACCGAAGGACCAATGTTTCTATGGATTTTTAGTCATTCCATCCATTCATTGAATAAGTGATGATCAAATGGTTCTTACTCAGAGAACCTTTGGGCTTAGCTTGGGCGCTTTATTGAATCATCGTGGTTCTAGTATGAATCTGAGGTTTCAATCGATTCATAGGGTCTCCACAAGAGAATTCCTATCAATAGTAAACAAAACATATAGTAAATCCGTATTACGCACAAACAAAAACAACAAATCCAAAATAAAATAAATAGGGGAAGAGAAGATTCAAGAGGCCTGTAATGATCAACATAAAGACGAATGAGCCAACTTGATATTTTGGCATTATCATCACAAAGAAGAGATTCCGGATTTTGGTTCCTTCGCTTCGTATCTTCAGGGACGATTGAATCAAGTGGCTAAGAAGTTTCAAACTTTCTATTACATATCCGTTGCAACCACTATTTGGGTGTTTTTGCTTGAGCCGTACGAGATGAAATTCTCATATACGGTTCTCAGAGGGGGAGTCTCTTTGGTTTACCTATCTCAATAAAGTATATGATTGGTTCGAGGAGCGTCTCGAGATTCAGGCGATTGCAGATGATATAACTAGTAAATATGTTCCTCCTCATGTCAACATATTTTATTGTCTAGGAGGGATCACACTTACTTGTTTTTTAGTACAAGTAGCTACCGGTTTTGCTATGACTTTTTACTATCGTCCGACCGTTACAGAGGCTTTTGCCTCTGTTCAATACATAATGACTGAAGCCAACTTTGGTTGGTTAATCCGATCAGTTCATCGATGGTCAGCAAGTATGATGGTGCTAATGATGATCCTACACGTATTTCGTGTGTATCTCACAGGTGGATTTAAAAAACCTCGCGAATTGACTTGGGTTACAGGTGTGATTTTGGCTGTATTGACTGCATCTTTTGGTGTAACTGGTTATTCCTTACCTCGGGACCAAATTGGTTATTGGGCAGTAAAAATCGTGACAGGCGTACCTGAAGCTATTCCTGTAATAGGATCGCCTTTGGTAGAGTTATTACGTGGAAGTGCTAGTGTCGGTCAATCCACTTTGACTCGTTTTTATA